TTAACTCTTTATTGTATCTGTAAAAATCTCATTTTATTTCTTTCGATGAAGAAGGGGAGCCCCCTTCTTATATTTCTACATCTAGGATCCGACTTCTATCATTGATACTAATAGGAAATGAACCATTATGGCAAAGAAAAGTTTGATTCAGAGGGAGAAGAAGAGACAAAAATTGGAACAAAAATATCATTTGATTCGCCGATCTCCAAAAAAAGAAATAAGCAAAGCTTCGTCGTTAAGTGAGAAATGGGAAATTCAAGCAAAGTTAGAATCACTACCGCGTAATAGTGCACCTACACGTCTTCATCGACGTTGTTTTTCGACTGGAAGACCGAGAGCTAATTATCGAGACTTTGGATTATCTGGACACATACTTCGTGAAATGGTTTATGAATGTTTGTTGCCTGGTGCAACAAGATCGAGTTGGTAAGAATAAAAAAATCTTTTCATTTTTTTATTCATTTTTATGATCAGCGATCATAGGACGGTCCCTTTACCATTCTGTATAAATAGTTTATTCTATTTGTACAGATATGGTGGGGGGGCACATTCAATCTTTGTTTGTCCATTAATTGTCAATTCTTCTTTTTATCGCGGGGTAGAGCAACTTGGTAGCTCGCAAGGCTCATAACCTTGAGGTCACGGGTTCAAATCCCGTCTCCGCAACATTTTTGATAAAAACTGGAGTTCAAGAAGAAGAGGGGTTGCTATACTATCACAGTCAACTCTATAAAATGTTTTGTAATATATATACTAATATACTACTATACTATTAATATTCAGTACAAAAAAAGGCAGGGGCGGATAGCGGGAATCGAACCCGCGTCTTCTCCTTGGCAAGGAGAAATTTTACCATTCAACTATATCCGCATTTTTCTTTTTATCGTACTTTATACGTAATATATCGATTCTATTTATACGGAGCTGTGTCTGATATCTATTAGGGGTAATTCAAAATATATATATATAAATATAATAGATATGGAATATCTATATATCTTTTTATTCGATATATTTTCTATTATATATTATATATATAATAATATTTTTTTTCTATATATAATAGAATTCAAATTACGATTTTATATACTCTTTCTCTTTTCATTTTTTTTTCTTTTCATTTATTTTATATTATTAATGAGTAATATGTAATTAATGTTCGAATTAATTGCAATTTTTCTATTTTCTTATTTTTATATTTATCTTGTTTTTTAGTTTTACTATATATCATATTATATTAAGTATAAGATATAAGATTTTTCCAATAAAATAAGTTTGACCCCTCCCTATAATAATTATGTTTTCGTTTTCTTTATTTGTGGGGTCTTATATATTCCAAATTAATGTGCCTCACAACCCGAAAGAATTCGGGGGGAGGCGTCATTTCGTTTTTTGATCTAGACTGAATAGTTTCAAGAGATGAGAGAATTAAGAATACCCACTAGAAATACTAATCCAATCCATAATGATGTACCGGAAAATACAACATTTTTGTTACTCGACCAACCTTCCGGAGAAGCAAATACAACGGGTACACTAATCAATAAAATGGATGAAGTAGCAATTAATGCAAAAACAGCTAATTGGAAAGCAATAGTCATGTTTCTAATCCTCCAATTTACCAACAAAAGAACTATACCATTTGATCCCCCCACCCCTTCCTTTAATCGACAAAAAATTGGTAATGTAATAAAAAACGCATTATGGAGGGTTTTATCATGAATCCATTGATTTTATATGACACCCCTTTTGAGGCATGGATCGCGGGTAGTTTTTTTTTACTTCACAAAAGGGCATGCTGGATCATGCATATATATACAGATAGAGAACTAGACCAATAGATTCACACTGGATATCTTTACCATAGATAGATAAAAAGGGTATCAATTCGTATGGTCATGTTCTATTCAGTGGAATAAAGATAAAATAGAAATTAGCTTTTGGAGAGATGGCTGAGTGGTTGATAGCCCCGGTCTTGAAAACCGGTATAGTTCGAAACAAAGAACTATCGAGGGTTCGAATCCCTCTCTCTCCTTTTTCTTGGCGAATGCATTTTTTTATTTTCTTGATTTTGGTTGGCTCGGTTTTTTGGGGCTCGGCTAAGTGGTGATATAGCCGAGCCCCAAAAAAGATTAGATAGAAATGAATTGAAAAGAAAATACTTTTTCAATATGATCTGCTCGACTCAACCCAATATGTATAGTAAAATCAAAGTGATTCCTACGTCAAGCATTGGATTTCATGTCTCAATTAAGAGGAGTCATGGAAAGAACAGGTTCAAAATCTCGATCAATTCCTTTTTCAAATCCTGCGGCAGCTGCGCGAGCTCTTCCCGCGTGCCATAAATGACCTACGAATAGGAAGAATCCTAGAACAAAATGAGAAGTTGCTAACCAACTTCTAGGAGAGACATAATTGACTGCATTAATTTCTGTAGCTACGCCACCTACGGAATTTAAAGAACCTAAAGGAGCATGGGTCATATATTCCGCGGAACGAC